TAGTAAATTTATTAATTTTCTTTTAAATTTTTACATGACTTATTATTTAATAAGAATTTTTTTATGTTTATTTTATAATAATAATTAAAACGATTTTATAAAATTTAGTATTTTTATACTTAAATAGTTAGATAATTATTTTTGGGCAATTAATTTATAAAAATGTTTATATATTTTAATAACTCTTTTTGCCAATATATATATATATGTACATATAAAAGTTTATATTTAATAGAAATAAATAAATATATAAGAATTAATTAAATTATTATTTAAAAATAAAAATATTTTTTAATGTTAGATAAATCATAGACTATTAAATTTTAAACATAATGTCTACATATTCGAATTTGAAATTTTTTTTATATCAATATATAAATAATCTATTAATTAATAAATCTACTATATATATAATAATCTATTAATACTATCTTGTATATACTAAAATTTTTTACATGCTCAAAAAAAAAAAGAGTTGTGATGATTTGTCATTTAATTATTATTTTAAAATTTTTTGTTGACAATTTAAAAAATTTTTATTCGATCTCTAAATATTCCTAATTGATACTTAAAACTTGATTTTATAATAAACTAATTTTCTTTTAATTTTATTCATTTATAATTATTATTTTTGTATATTTTTATATCTTTATAAATTATGATTTATAATAATTATTTAAATGAATTTATTAAATATAAAATATTTAATTAAATTATTTTATTTTAATATGTTAAATTAGAAAAAAAATATTAGATTTTTACTATTAAAATTAGGGGAGTAAAAATTATTATTGATTTTTTAATTTTTATTTGTCAAAATTATATGTTATAGTTTGATTTTTAGGTTAGGGAGGAAACTATTACTAAAATTGTATATTTTAATTTAACTTATTATTTAATAATATGTATTATTTTTATTTTATTATTTAACTAATTTAATTATTAATAAGATTTTATAATTTATTAAAATTATTTTAATTAAATTTATATTATTAGTTAAATTTAATAATTAAGAACATTATTTAATAGTTAATAAAAAGTTTTATTTTGGCTTTAAAATTTGTTAATAAATTATTTTATATGTAAATTTTTGTGTGGAAACATATATATTTAAATAATATTTATTTTATTTTAATTTGCAGTAGTTATTATTATTGTTTTATTAAAGAAATTTAGAAATAGTAATTTTATAGAGTATTGATAAAATTTGTGCCAGCAATCGCGGTTATACAAATAATACAAATGAATTTTTATTAGTAAAAGTTAAATAGTTTGATAAAAATTTAATATAAATATAAATTTATTAGGTGAAATTTTAAATTTATTTATTATTATATATTTATTAAATAATTGAAGCTTATAAATTTTTATAATAAACTAGGATTAGATACCCTATTATAAAAAATTTAATTAAATTTATTAAATTAGTATTAGTTATGTTCTTTAAAATTAAAAAATTTGGCGGTATTTTAGTCTATTCAGAGGAACTTGTTCTATAAACGATAATCCACGTTGTACCTTACTTAATTTTGTTAATCAGTTTATATACCGTTGTTATAAGAATATTTTTTAAAAATTAATAATTTTCAAGATTTTAAATATAAAATTTATATCAGATCAAGGTTTAGCTAATAATTAAGAAGAAATGAGTTACAATAAAATTATTTGTGAATTTAATAATGAAATTAATTTTAATGAAAATGGATTTGATAGTAAATTTATAAAGATAAATAAATTGATTTTAGCTCTAAGATATGTACATATTGCCCGTCGCTCTTATTATTAAAATAAGATAAGTCGTAACATAGTAGATGTACTGGAAAGTGTTTCTAGAATGACAATTTAAAGCTTAATAGTAAAGTATTTCATTTACATTGAAAAGATTTTTGTGCGAATCAATATAAATTGATTAATAGTTAATTATTAATTAATTAATTAAAGGTTTTTAATTTTTTAAAAATATTTATAAAATAAAAATTTTTAGTATTTTTTATAGAAATAATATTGTTAATAATAGTTTATTAGTAATGTGAATGAATTTTGAAATATTATGAAAATATTTTATTAAAAAAGAAAATTTAATTTATTGTACCTTGTGTGTCAGGGTTTATTAAATATAAGACATGATTTATGTTTTTCTCGATTTTAAAAGAGTTAATAAATTAATAAAGTTATTGTTATAAATTTATTTTTAATTATTTATTTGAAATGAAATGTTATTCGTTTTTAAAGGTTTCTAGTTTTTTAAGAAATAAATTTAATTTATTAATTATTTATGTGTTTAATTATTTTTTAAATTAATCATTAAATAATTAAAGTATTTTATGGGATTAGCTATAAAATAAATATTTAAAAATAATTAATTAATTATTAAAATGTATGTATTAAATTTATAATCATTAGTAAGTTTGTGATAAATTATTATAAATTTTTAATTATTTAATTAATTTTAATTAATTTATTAAAATATAAATATTAATAATAAATATTTTGAAATAATGATAAAATTAGTATATTTTAATGTTTATTATATTTTATGTGAAAGGTTTATATAAAGAATTCGGCAAATTATTTTTTCGCCTGTTTAACAAAAACATGGCCTTTTGATTTTTTTATAATAGGTCTGACCTGCCCACTGATAATTTAAATGGCCGCAGTATATTAACTGTGCAAAGGTAGCATAATCAATAGTTTTTTAATTGGAGGCTAGAATGAATGGTTGGATGAAATAAATACTGTTTCATATAAAGTTATTTATAAAATTTTATTTTTTAGTTAAAAAGCTAAAATAAAATTAAAAGACGAGAAGACCCTATAAATCTTTATATTTTTTTATATAAAATTAAATTAGATTAAATTTTTATTTTATTAAATAAAATATTTTATTGGGGGGATATTAAAATTAAAAAAACTTTTAATAAAAATTTACATTAATATTTGAGTTATTGATCCAATTATATTGATTAAAAAATTAAGTTACTTTAGGGATAACAGCGTAATTTTTTTGGGGAGTTCATATCTATAAAAAAGATTGCGACCTCGATGTTGGATTAAGATATAATTTTGGGTGTAGCCGTTCAAATTTTAAGTCTGTTCGACTTTTTAATTCTTACATGATCTGAGTTCAAACCGGTGTAAGCCAGGTTGGTTTCTATCTTTAATATATTAAAATATTTTAGTACGAAAGGATTAAATATTTGATTAATTAATAATTTATTTTAAGTATAAAATTAAATTAATTATTTTGGCAGATTAGTGCAATAAATTTAGAATTTATTTATGTGATAGTTCACAAATAATAATTTACTTATTTGATGTTTTATTAAGAATTTTAGGTGGATTAATTTTATTAATTTGTGTATTGGTTGGAGTTGCATTTTTAACATTATTGGAGCGTAAGGTCTTAGGTTATATTCAAATTCGGAAAGGTCCTAATAAAGTAGGATTAATTGGAATTTTACAGCCATTTTGTGATGCGATTAAGTTATTTACTAAGGAACAAACTTTTCCTGTTATGTCAAATTTTATTTCATATTATATATCTCCTATTTTTTCTTTATTTTTATCTTTATTTATTTGAATTAGTATACCTATATTTATTACTTTATTTTCATTTGATTTAGGTATTTTATTTTTATTATGTATTATAAGATTAGGGGTTTATACAATAATGATTGCCGGTTGATCTTCTAATTCTAATTATGCGTTATTAGGGAGTTTACGTGCAGTTGCACAAACAATTTCTTATGAAGTTAGCATAGCATTAGTTTTATTAAGTTTTGTTTTTTTAATTGGGGGTTTTAATATATTAGATTTTTATTATTATCAATATTATATATGATTTTTATTTATTTGTATTCCTTTAGGATTAGTTTGATTTAGAATTTCTTTAGCTGAGTCTAACCGTACTCCTTTTGATTTTGCTGAAGGAGAATCTGAGTTAGTTTCAGGGTTTAATGTAGAGTATAGAAGAGGGGGTTTTGCTCTTATTTTTATAGCAGAATATTCAATAATTTTATTCATGAGAATATTTTTTAGTATTTTATTTTTAGGGTCAAATTTTATATCTTTAAATTTTTATTTTAAGTTATTATTTTTAGTTTTTTTATTTATTTGAGTTCGGGGAACTTTACCTCGTTTTCGTTATGATAAATTAATGTATCTTGCGTGAAAAAGTTTTTTACCTTTTTCTCTAAATTATTTATTATTTTTTATTGGATTTATAATTTTTATTAGTTTTATTTAATTTTGTTCATTAAAGTTAGTAAAGTTAATAGAAATTTTATTCTATCTTATATTTTCAAAATATATGCTTATTTTCAAGCTCATTAACTTAATTTAATAAGTTATCTCATCATTTAGTTATTAATGGATTAATAATAAAATATGAGAAGTAAATAATTGTTAAAAGTTGTCCATTTAAAATATAAGGATTTTCAACTGGGCGTGCTCCAATTCAGGTTAATAAAATAACAGTTACAAATATTATTCAAAATAGGATTTGATTAATTGGATAAAATTGGTTACCTTGTAATTTTCTTATATGTGTAAATGGTAAAATAATTAAGATTGCAATAGAAAAAACAAGAGCAATTACTCCTCCTAATTTATTAGGAATTGATCGAAGNNNGGCATATGCAAATAAAAAGTATCATTCAGGTTGAATATGAATTGGTGTAATTAATGGATTTGCTGGGATAAAGTTATCTGGGTCTCCTAATAGATATGGATTTATTAGAGTTAGGATTATTAATATTATGATTAATACAATAAATCCTACAATATCTTTAAAAGTAAAATATGGATGAAATGGAATTTTATCAATATTCGAATTTAATCCTAATGGGTTATTTGAACCTGTTTGGTGAAGAAACAATAAATGGATTATTGTTATTGCAGCAATCATAAATGGAATGATAAAGTGAAATGTAAAAAATCGAGTTAATGTTGCATTATCAACTGCAAATCCTCCTCAGATTCATTGTACTAAATCATTTCCAATATATGGAATTGCTGATAGAAGATTAGTAATTACAGTGGCTCCTCAAAAAGATATTTGTCCTCAAGGTAATACATATCCTATGAAAGCTGCTGCTATTACTAAAAATAGAATTAATACTCCTACTCTTCATGTAGATGTGTATAAATAAGAATTATAATAGATTCCTCGTCCTACGTGTAAATAAATACAAATAAAAAAAAATGAGGCACCATTAGCATGAAGAGTTCGTAGTAATCACCCATAATTTACATTTCGACAAATATGATTTACTCTATCAAATGCTAGTGAAATATCGGCTGTATAATGTATTGCTAGAAATAGACCAGTAAGAATTTGTATAATTAAACATAGTCCTAATAAAGATCCAAAATTTCATCATATAGAAATATTAATAGGGGTAGGAAGATCAACCAAGCTATTATTTGCAATTTTAAGTAAGGGGTGTTTTAATCGTAAGGGTTTAAACATAAGTTATTTTTCGTAGAGGGCCATAAAAAATATTTGTGATTTTAATGGTAGCTACTAATGTTATTAATAAATAATTTATTAGTATAATATTAATTAAGTTAGTTGGAAAATTATAAAGTTTATTAAGTATTAAAAAATTTTCTGGTATAAATGACAAATCATCACAATTATTTATTATTTCAATATTATGTAAATTTATTATAAATAAGGGTTTGTCAATTATTAAAATAATTAATAAGTTTATTAAAAATCAAATTACATAATTTATAAATATTTTATTAGATAAAGAAAATATTTCATTTGAGGCAATAGATGTTATATAAATAAATAAAATTAATATTCCCCCTAAAAAAATTAAAAAAAGAATATAAGAAAATCAAAATGTTTTTGAGATTAAGCCTGTTATGCAACAGGTTAGTATAGTTTGAATTATTAAAGTTAATCCTATAGCTATTGGGTGATTTATGGAATAAAAGATAAAACTTGAAATGATTATATTTAATCAAAATAATAATTGTATAATATCAAGAAATAGTTTATAAAAAATATTAATTTTGGAGATTAAAGATAAAAAGATTTTTTTTTCTTGAGTATTTTAAAAGTAATAAACTTATTTTTGATTTACAAGACCAATGTTTTATTTAAACTATTAAAACTAATGCAAATATTAATAGAATTTGGTTTATTGGTTTTGTTATTTATAGGTCTTATAACTTTTGTTTCTTATCGAAAGCATTTATTATCTATATTATTGAGTTTAGAGTTTATTGTCTTGAATTTATTTGTTTTTTTATTTTATTTTTTAAGTTATATAAATTATGAATTTTATTTTACAATAATATTTTTAACTTTTAGAGTTTGTGAAGGAGCATTAGGCCTTTCTATTTTAGTTTCAATAATTCGAGTTCATGGAAATGATTATTTTCAGTCTTTTAGAATTTTTTAATGATAAAATTTTTGTTATTTATTTCTTTTTCAATATTTTTATCTTTTAATAAAAAAAATTTTTGATTGGTTCAAAATTTATTATTTATTATTATTATTTTATTTTTCATTTTTACAAATTATGCTGGTTATTTTATTAATATTTCTTATTATTTTGGTTATGATTTATTATCTTATAGATTGATTTTGTTATCTTTTTGAATTATAGTTTTAATGTTTATAGCAAGAGAAAAAATTTATACATATAAAAATTATTTAAATTTTTATATATTTAATATATTATTTTTATTATTAATATTAATTTTATCTTTTAGTGTGATAAATTTATTTATATTTTATTTATTTTTTGAAAGAAGTTTAATTCCAGTTTTATTTTTAATTTTAGGTTGAGGGTATCAACCGGAACGTTTACAAGCTGGTATTTATTTATTATTTTATACCTTGTTTGCTTCTTTGCCGATGTTATTAACAATTTTTTATTTATATAATAAAAATTTTACATTAGATTATTATATATTAATAGAAAGTTATATAAATTTAGAATTAATTTATTTTTTTATAATTTTTGCATTTCTTGTAAAAATACCAATATTTCTTGTTCATTTATGATTACCTAAGGCTCATGTTGAAGCTCCTATTTCTGGGTCTATAATTTTAGCTGGTGTTATATTAAAATTAGGGGGGTATGGATTATTACGTGTTTATAGTTTTTTACAGGGATTAGGTTTAAAATTAAATTTTTATTTTATAAGAATTAGATTAGTTGGAGGAGTTTTAATRAGTTTGGTGKGTTTATACCAAATTGATATAAAATTATTAATTGCTTACTCTTCTGTTGTTCATATAGCTGTTGTTTTGGCGGGTTTGATAAGATTTTATTTTTGAGGAATATGTGGAGCTTTTACTTTAATATTAGCTCATGGTATAGCGTCTTCAGGATTATTTTGTTTAGCTAATATTTCATATGAGCGATTAGGTTCACGAAATTTATTAATTAATAAAGGTTTATTAACATTTATACCTTCTATAAGTTTATTATGATTTTTATTAAGTTCTGCTAATATAGCTGCTCCGCCAACTTTAAATTTATTAGGAGAGATTTCTTTAATAAATAGAATTATTGCTTATTCTTGGGTTATAATATTTTCTTTGGCTTTTTTATCTTTTTTTAGCGCTGTTTATTCTTTATATTTATATTCATATACACAACATGGTATATTTTTTTCTAGAGTTTTTATAGTAATAGAGGGTAAAATTCGAGAATATTTATTATTATTTCTTCATTGATTGCCTTTAAATTTATTAATTTTAAAGGTAGAATTTTTTGTATTGTGGATTTATTTAAATAGTTTATTAAAAATATTGATTTGTGGAGTCGAAGATATGATCATTAAAGTCATTTTAAATCATACAGTTTTTATCATTTGTAAGATTAATTTTATTATACTATTTAGTTTTAGATTAATAAATTTTTTATGTTTTTTATATTTTTTATTTTTTGATTATTCTTATTTTATTGAATGGGAGATTATTTCAATTTTTTCTGTAAAAATTATTTTTATTATGCTGTTTGATTGAATAAGTTTTTTATTTATATCTTTTGTTTCATTAATTTCATCAGTTGTTGTTTATTATAGTATAGAATATATAGAACATGATTTAAATATTAATCGATTTATTATATTAGTGTTAATATTTGTTTTTTCAATAATATTATTAATTATTAGTCCTAATATTATTAGAATTTTATTAGGATGAGATGGGTTAGGACTAGTGTCTTATTGTTTAGTTATTTATTTTTCTAGAGTTAAATCTTATAATGCTGGTATATTAACAGTTTTATCAAATCGAGTTGGTGATGTGGCTTTATTAATAGGTATTGCTTGAGCTTTAAATTTTGGTTCTTTTAATGTTATGTCATTTTTTGAAGTTATACATAGTAATATTGAAATATTTATTATTGGGTGATTACTTGTTATTGCTGCAATAACTAAAAGTGCTCAAATTCCTTTTTCTTCTTGATTACCTGCTGCAATAGCTGCACCTACACCAGTTTCTGCTTTGGTTCATTCTTCTACTCTGGTAACTGCTGGGGTTTATTTATTAATTCGTTTTAATGTATTAGTATATGATAATATTTTAATAAAATTTTTATTATTAATTTCTGGTTTAACAATGTTTATAGCAGGCTTAGGGGCAAATTTTGAATTTGATTTAAAAAAAATTATTGCTTTATCAACTTTAAGCCAATTGGGATTAATAATAAGAATTTTATCTTTAGGTTTTATTAAATTAGCATTTTTTCATCTTTTAACACATGCTTTATTTAAGGCTTTATTATTTATGTGTGCAGGCAAAATTATTCATAATTTTCAAGATATGCAAGATATACGGGTAATAGGGGGTTTAGGAATCTATATACCTATAACTTCAGCTTGTTTTAATACTTCTAATTTAGCATTATGTGGTATACCTTTTTTAGCAGGGTTTTATTCGAAAGATTTAATTTTAGAAATAGTATTAATAAATTATATGAATATATTTTCATTTTTATTATTTTTTTTATCAACAGGATTAACGGTATGTTATACATTTCGATTATTTTATTATGTAATAATTAGTGATTTAAATTGTTCTGCATTAAATATATTAAGAGATGAGGGATGGGTAATAATACGGGGTATATTAGTTCTTGTATTTATAAGAATTATTAGAGGAAGAATATTAATATGATTAATTTTTCCTACTCCTTATGTAATTATTTTACCTTGATTTTATAAATTATTAACTATTTTTGTTTGTATCATTGGGGCTTTATTAGGTTATTTTTTGTCAGTTGTAGGAATTTATAATTTAAATAAATTTTATAAAAATTATTTTTATTTTTTATTTATAGGGTCAATATGATTTATACCTCAAATTTTTACATATGGGGTTGTTAAGTATCCTTTAGCATTAGGTAAAAATTTAGTGAAAAATTTTGACTATGGCTGGTTAGAATTTATAGGAAGACAAAAAATTTTTGATAAGTTAGTTAATTATTCACAGTATAATATTTTCTTACAAAATAATAGTTTAAAAATTTATTTTTTAATTTTTATTTTATGGGTTTTAGTTTTAATATTAATATTATTTATTTATTTAAATAGCTTAATTATAGAGTATAATATTGAAGATATTAGGGTGATTAATAAATCTTTAAATAATAATTTTAAAATAATAATTAAATGATAAGCTATTATTTAATTAATTTTGTGAATTAATTTTAGTAATTTATAAAAAAAAATATTTTATTTTTACAATGAAAAAGTAATGTTTTATTTAAACTATATAAATTGATAGAAACATAAATGGAATTTAACCATTAAAAATAAAAGTTAGCAGCTTTTTTTTGATCATCATGTTTCTTTAATTGGAATAATTTATTCATTTTTATCATTAACAGTGATAAACCGCTATTTTGGTTTCAATTAAGTTTAGAATAAGGGTAATTTACCTATAATTAGGTCGAAACTAATTGCTATTATTATTGCTTCAAATTCAAGGAAGATTACTTTAAAAAGTAATATTTTTTGAATGCAAATCAAATGTTTTAAACTCCAACCCTTTATTTTGATCAGGATAGTATTCCTTGATTTCATTCATGGTATAATCCTAATAATAAAATAATAATGAAAATAATAGAAGTTGTTGTTCAAACTCATACATTTGAAAGATTAATAATTATAATTATTGGTAAAATTAAAGCAATTTCTACATCAAAAATTAAAAAAATAATTCTAATTAAAAAAAAATGTAAGGAAAAAGGAAGTCGTGATGAGGATATAGGATCGAATCCACATTCAAAAGGTGAATTTTTTTCTCGGTCTGTAAATGATTTTTTTGATAATAAACTAGCTAGAAGTATTAAGATTATTACAATTATTATAATTAGTATAAAATTAAATAAAATTTTAAATATTATTTATATTATAGTTTTATAAACTTTCTGATTGGAAGTCAAATATACTTTTTATATTATATAAATAATTTAAATATAAAGGATTAACCTCCTCATCAGTAAATTGATAGATAAAGAAATAATCATACAAAATCCACAAAGTGTCAATATCAAGCAGCTGTTTCAAATCCTAAATGATGACTTATTGAAAAATGGGAATTTAAGTGTCGAATTAAAGTGATTAATAAAAATGTAGTTCCGATTAATACATGAATCCCATGAAATCCAGTAGCTATAAAAAAGGTAGACCCATAKACAGAGTCAGCAATTCTAAAGGGAGCTTCAATGTATTCATAGGCTTGTAAAATTCTGAAATAAATTCCTAAAATAATAGTAAAAAATAAACCTTGAGAAGTTTGTGTATAATTATTTTCTATTAAACTATGATGAGCTCATGTAATTGTAATACCAGATGCTAATAAAATTGTTGTATTTAATAGCGGAATTTGTATTGGATTAAATGGTAAGATTCCTAGTGGAGGTCATTGGTTTCCAAGACTAATTCTAGGGGATAAGCTTCTATGAAAAAATGCTCAAAAAAATGATAAGAAAAATAATACTTCTGATATAATAAAAAGAATTATTCCTCAGCGTAATCCTGTTGTCACAATTAATGTGTGGAATCCCTGGTATGTGCTTTCTCGTGTAACATCTCGTCATCATTGATAAACAGTTAATAAAGTAATAATATTTCCTAGGATGAAAAGGGATATTGTATATTGATGAAATCATTTTACTATCCCTGAAACTGTTGTTATTACGCCGATAGCTCCTGTTAATGGTCAGGGACTATAATCTACTAAATGAAATGGGTGATTGGAGTGTGTAGACATTAATAAACTTCTCTAGAATATAAAGTTGTTAAAATTGTAAATACATAAGCTTGAATTATAGCTACTGCTGTTTCTAAAACAATTAATAAGATTTGTCTAATAATTAAAATTGAAATTAAAATAGTTGGTATTGTCGGACCTGTATTTCCTATCAAGGTTATTAATAAGTGACCGGCAATTATATTAGCAGTTAAACGAATAGCTAAGGTTCCTGGGCGAATAATATTTCTAATAGTTTCAATACATACTATAAATGGAATTAAAACGGTTGGTGTTCCTTGAGGCACTAAATGGGTAAATATATGCTGTGTTTGATTTAATCACCCAAAAATTATAAAGCTTAATCATATCGGTAATGAAAGAGTCAATGTAAGTGTTAAATGACTTGTTCTCGTAAAAATATATGGAAATAGTCCTAATAAATTATTTAATAAAATTAAAGCAAATAATGTAATTAATAACAGGGTTATTCCTTTTGAAGATGAAGATTTTAATAAAATTTTAAATTCATTATGTAATGTTAGTATAATTTTATTTCAAATAATTTGATGCCGTGAAGGTATTAATCAGTAACTATAGGGGATTAATATAAATCCAATAAAAGTTCTTAATCAATTAATAGATAAATTAAAAATTGTAGTTGAAGGGTCAAATACAGAGAATAAATTAGTTATCATTTTCAGTGTATAATATTTTGATTATATAAATTTTGTTTAGTTTGATTTGTTTTATTAAATTTAAAATTAGTATTATAGTAATTTAATAGACAAAATAAAATTAACGTGATAGTAAAAATACAATATAAATTTAATCATTTAATAGGTATTATTTGTGGAATTAAAAAATATTAATAGGATAATAATTTTAACTTGACAAGTTAATGTTATATTGATTTTAACTAATTTTTTCATTAGAAGTAAGTGCTAATTTACTATTAAATGGTTTAAGAGACCAATACTTGCTTTCAGTCATCTAATGACTAATGGGAATTATTTAAAATTCATTTAATAAATTTATTAACAGGTACTCTTTCAATTGCAATTGGTATAAAACTATGATTAGCTCCACAAATTTCAGAACATTGACCAAAAAAAAGTCCTGGCCGATTGATAAAAAAATTAGTTTGATTTAATCGGCCAGGTGTTCCATCAACTTTAACACCTAAGCTAGGAATAGTTCAGGAATGAATTACATCTGTTGCTGATACTAAAATTCGAATTTGAGCATTAACAGGAATACTAATTCGATTATCAACATCTAATAAACGAAAATTATTATTTAAATTTTGTTCAGTTTTTGGAATTATATATGCATCAAATTCGATATTTATAAAATCTGAGTATTCATAACTTCAATATCATTGATGGCCAATTGATTTAAGAGTAATTATGGGGGTATTAATTTCATCTAGTAGATATAAAAGTCGGAGAGAAGGTATGGCAATAAATAATAAAATAAATGCTGGTAAAATTGTTCAAATAATTTCAATTGTTTGTCCATGCAATAAGAAACGATTAGTATATTTATTATATAAAAGTCTACTTATTAAATATCTTACAAAAACTGTAATTATTAATAAAATTAATAGAGTATGATCATGAAAAAATGTTAATTGTTCTATAAGGGGTGAGGCTCTATCTTGAAGGCTTAAAAGAGTTCATGTTGGCATTTTCTAAAAAAAGATTAAATCTTTATAAATGGAGTTTAAACCCATTGCACTAGTCTGCCATATTAGAAATTTCTTAAAATAGGTAATTCTGAATAGCTATGTTCAGACGGCGGTGTATTTTGGTATCATTCAATAGATGAATTTAATTGAATTGGATATAAAACTAGTCGTTGTAAAATTATACTTTCTCAAATGATTATAATAAAGAAAATAATTCTTAAAAATGAAATTATTGATCCAATAGAGGAAATAATATTTCATAATGTATAAGCATCAGGATAATCAGAATATCGTCGAGGTATGCCAGCTAGTCCTAAGAAATGTTGAGGAAAAAATGTTAAATTAACTCCGATAAATATAGTTGTAAATTGAGTTTTTAGTCATTTTTCATTTAATGTTAATCCTGTAAATAAAGGATATCAATGAATGAAGCCTGATATAATTGCAAATACAGCTCCTATAGATAAAACATAATGAAAATGAGCAACTACATAATAAGTATCATGTAAAATAATATCAAGTGATGAATTTGCTAAGATTACTCCCGTTAATCCACCAATAGTAAAAAGAAAGACAAATCCTAAAGCTCATAAAATTGCAGGAGAGAAGGATAATTTTGTTCCATGTAATGTAGCTAACCATCTAAAAATTTTAATTCCTGTTGGTACTGCAATAATTATTGTTGCTGATGTAAAATAAGCTCGAGTATCAACATCTATTCCAACTGTAAATATATGATGAGCTCAAACAATAAATCCTAATAGTCCAATTGATAATATTGCATAAATTATTCCTAGAGATCCAAAAGTTTCCTTTTTTCCTGATTCTTGACTAATAATATGGGAAATTATTCCAAATCCAGGTAAAATTAAAATATAAACTTCTGGATGCCCAAAAAATCAAAATAAATGTTGGTAAAGAATTGGGTCTCCTCCTCCTGCGGGGTCAAAGAAGGAAGTATTTAAATTTCGATCAGTTAATAATATTGTAATAGCTCCTGCAAGAACCGGTAAAGACAGTAATAATAAAAATGCTGTAATTAATACAGATCATACAAATAAAGGTATTCGATCATAAGAAATTCCAATAGCTCGTATATTAATAATTGTTGTAATAAAATTAACGGCTCCTAGAATAGAAGAAATTCCTGCTAAGTGTAAAGAAAAAATTGCTAAATCTACTGAAGCTCCTCCATGTGCAATAATAGATGAAAGTGGGGGGTATACAGTTCATCCAGTACCAGCTCCATTATTGACCAAACTTCTGGCCAGTAATAACGTAAGAGAAGGAGGAAGAAATCAGAATCTTATATTATTTATTCGGGGAAAAGCTATATCGGGAGCTCCCAGTATCAAAGGAACTAATCAATTTCCAAATCCTCCAATTATTATAGGTATAACTATAAAAAAAATTATAATAAAAGCATGTGCTGTTACAATTACATTATAAATTTGATCATCACCAATTACATATCCGGGATGTCCTAGTTCTCTTCGAATTAAAATTCTTAAAGAAGTTCCTACTATTCCAGATCAGGCTCCGAAAATAAAATATAGAGTTCCGATATTTTTATGATTTGTAGAAAATAGTCATTGTTGCATTTACTATCTTAAAGATTAAATGGCTGATAATAAGCAATAGACTGTAAATCTATTTATAAGAATAAATTCTTTTTAATCATAAAACTTTATAGTCAATAATGATATTAGACTGCAATTCTAAAGGAATAAGTAATTTATTAAAGTTTAATAAGACTTAAAAGGATTTGACTTATATTTTTAGCTTTGAAGGCTAAAGGTTTTTTTAACCTAAAGCCTTAAAGCATTATATAGAAAAATGTAATTATTGAAATTCCTAATAAGGAAAAAAATGAACAAAATATTAAAAAATTCATAAAATATGAAGTTGATCAGGTATGAATTAATCAATTTGGTTCCTGATAATTTAAAATGAATGCAGAATATGTTAAACGAATGTAAAAAAACAAGGTTACTAAAGTTCTTATAACCAAAATTCTTAGTAAAAATAAGTGATTTATAGAAATAATTGCTTGAATTACTATCCACTTTGGGAAAAATCCAATAAACGGAGGCAATCCTCCTAATCTTAATAAATTTAGTAAAAATTATTAATTTTAAAATTTTATCTTTAAAAAATAGAGAAAATAATTGATTAATAAAAAATACTTTAAACATTATGAATATTAAAATTAATGTAAAAGATATAAAACTATAAAATAAAAAATAATTTATTATTATATTTTCATTAATGTATAAAGTTCTTAGCATTCATCTTAAATGATTAATTGATGAATATGCTATTAATTTTCGTAGTGAAGTTTGGTTTAATCCTCCGATTGCTCCGAAAATAGCTGAAAGAATAATTCTTATATAAACAATTGGGTGGAGTAATAAATTACAAATTAAAAATAAAGGTGCAATTTTTTGTCAAGTTATTAAAATTAAAGAATTTATTCAACTGATATTTTCAATTATTCTTGGGAATCAAAAATGAAAAGGAGCAGCTCCTATTTTTGTTAACAAGGCAGATACTAATAAAAAATTAGAATTTATTAAATTAAAATTTATATAACTATTTTTTATTCTTAAAATAATCAATCTTATTAGTAAAACACTAGACGCTAGAGCTTGAGTTAAAAAATATTTTATTGCACCTTCGGAGGATATTAAAGTATTATCTTTTACTAGGGGAATAAAAGATAACAAATTAATTTCTAATCCTATTCATGCTCTTAACCAAGAATTTGCGGAAATTGCTACTAAAGTTCTTATAACCAAAATTATTAAAAATATAATTTTTGTTGAATTAATAAAAATTAAAAAGAAAAGGAATTAGACCTTTATAAGTGGGGTATGAACCCAATAGCTTAATTAGCTTATCTTTTTATATTTTAGTGTATGAAGCACAAAAGTTTTTGATACTTTTAGAAATAGTTTAATTCTATTAAATATAAATTTAGGTAATTTAATACATTTAGTAGAATTAATATAAATGATTTAATGAATGTAATAAAATTACATAATTTACCCTATCAAGGCAATCCTTTAATCAGGCAATTCATT